GTAAGCGGACTCGAACCGCTGACATCTGCCGTGCAAAGGCAGCGCTCTACCAGCTGAGCTATACCCCCAGCTGGGCTATTCTGGACTTGAACCAGAGACCTCACCCTTATCAGGGGTGTGCTCTAACCAACTGAGCTAATAGCCCTTTTAGGAAAATTTCCTCAAATATATAAAGGTCCTAATCGACTCTCGAACTAGACATAAATAATATAAATAACTAGTTCTCCGTTAAGGAGGTCATCCAGCCGCACCTTCCGGTACGGCTACCTTGTTACGACTTCACCTCGGTCACGAGTTTTACCTTCGGCATCTCCCTCCGTAAGGTTAGGATAATGACTTCGGGTACAACCAGCTCCCATGGTGTGACGGGCGGTGTGTACAAGGCCCGGGAACGAATTCACCGCTGTGTAGCTGACCAGCGATTACTAGCGATTCCACCTTCATGCAGGCGAGTTGCAGCCTGCAATCCGAACTTAGAGTAAGTTTGAAAGATTAGCTCACCTTCGCAGGTTGGCAACTTATTGTCTTACCCATTGTAGGACGTGTGTAGCCCAGAATGTAAGGGGCATGATGACTTGACGTCGTCCTCACCTTCCTCCGGTTTGTCACCGGCAGTCTTTCTAGACAAATGAACTAGAAACAAGGGTTGCGCTCGTTGCGGGACTTAACCCAACATCTCACGACACGAGCTGACGACAGCCATGCACCACCTGTATAAGCAGGTAAAGATTCCTTTTTCAAGAAATCTAACTTATAGCAAATCCTGGTAAGGTTCTTCGCGTTGCATCGAATTAAACCACATCCTCCACCGCTTGTGCGGGCCCCCGTCAATTCCTTTGAGTTTCACTCTTGCGAGCGTACTCCCCAGGCGGGATACTTAACGCGTTAGCTAAGACACTGGACGGGTCGATACGCCCAACATCGAGTATCCATCGTTTACGGCTAGGACTACTGGGGTATCTAATCCCATTTGCTCCCCTAGCTTTCGTCTCTGAGTGTCAGTAATAGCCCAGTAGAGTGCCTTCGCCATCGGTGTTCTTTCCAATATCTACGCATTTCACCGCTCCACTGGAAATTCCCTCTACCCCTACTATACTCAAGTTTCCTAGTTTCCAATGCTGATTTGAGGTTGAGCCTCAAGGTTTAACAGTGGACTTAAGAAACCACCTGCAGACGCTTTACGCCCAGTGATTCCGGATAACACTTGCATCCTCCGTCTTACCGCGGCTGCTGGCACGGAGTTAGCCGATGCTTCATCTCCTAAGTAACGTCATATCTTCCTCCTTAGGTAACAGAGGTTTACAACTCAGTAAGCCTTCTTCCCTCACGCGGTATTGCTCTGTCAGGCTTTCGCCCATTGCAGAAAATTCCTCACTGCTGCCTCCCGTAGGAGTCTGGACCGTGTCTCAGTTCCAGTGTGGCTGATCATCCTCTCAGACCAGCTACTGATCGTCGCCTTGGTAGGCCTTTACCCCACCAACTAGCTAATCAGCCGCGAGCTTCTCTTTAGGCAGATTACTCTTTTGACCCGAAGGCATATGGGGTTTTAGCAGGTGTTTCCCCCTGTTATCCCCCTCCTAAAGGCGAATTCTCACGTGTTACTCACCCGTCCGCCACTGAAGTTAGCCGAGACTAACTTCCGTTTGACTTGCATGTGTAAAGCATACCGCCAGCGTTCATCCTGAGCCAGGATCAAACTCTTCGTAGGATTTCCTTGTTCTTTCTCCGCCCCTACTTAGTTAGGACCTTCGCGGGTATTTACCCACTAAGTTTAGTAGCAGGGTGTGGACTAGACTCCACGAAATAAACATTATCATGAAGTATCATACTTTGTCAAGTTCACCTTTTTAAATTTTTAAAATACACAGTTTCAAAAGAAAATTATTTTGAAATTTTTAAAGCATATTTTTATATCTTAAGATTCATCTAGACTATTTCAATTTTATTTGTTACTATAAATATAACAAGATAATAATCCAATAAAAAGTTCTTTAATCTTAGGAGATTGAGTATGAAAAATTTTGCTAATGAAATAATTCCTACGTCTCTTTCTTTTAGCCAGACCGAAAGTTTTCTTTATGATGCTGAATGGAAAGATGACGATCTAAATAATAAAAAAACTTCAAAAGAATTAGAATCAGACTTTAAAACCAAAGAATCTGGCAAGGACGAAAAGTCAAAAAAAAATGACGTCATGAATGCTGACTATGCAATAACAATGACAGGTCAAATTGTAGTTACTGCGGGGACTGTAGCTCGTGTTATTGCTGAATGGACTGGTTTACCCTTAACAAACTTTAGTCAGGACGATAAAGATCGTTTTCGTGGGCTTGAAAAAGAATTAAGCGGGAGTATTATTGGTCAACCACGGGCTATTAAAGTTATCGCTAAATCCCTTCTACGTTATGCTGCTGGAATGAGAAATCCTGATCGTCCTATTGGAAGCTTTTTGTTGATTGGACCTACAGGTGTAGGAAAAACAGCTCTTACAAAGAAAATGGCCGAGTATCTTTTTGGGTCACAAAAATCCCTTATTAGATTAGATATGTCAGAGTATATGGAGAAACACACAGTATCTCGACTGATTGGTTCTCCACCGGGTTACGTTGGTTACGAAGAAGGAGGTCAACTGACTGATGCTGTGTTGACAACACCATACTCTATTGTTCTCTTTGACGAGATGGAAAAAGCTCATCCTGATGTTTTTAACCTTCTTCTTCAAATTTTAGATGATGGTATACTATCTGATAGTAATGGTCGCGTGGTATCTTTTGCTAATACAATTATTTTCTTAACTTCAAACATGGGGGCTGAAACAATTTTAAACTTCTGCGATAGTCACCCATCAAGGACAGAAGAGGATGAAAGTGAACTAAAAAAGGAACTTATGCCTATTTTAGAGACAAGATTTCGACCAGAATTCCTAAATCGTCTTGATGAAATTGTGGTATTCTATCCCTTAAATCAGGATGAAATTAATGACATCGCATTCTTAATGCTCCAAGATGTAGATGATAGACTTGCAGAAAAAGGTTACTCTTTCTTGATCACAAGTAGGCTATTAAATGTTATTCGACGCGAAGGATTTAATCCAGCCTATGGTGCTCGACCCCTTCGTCGGACTATAACTAAATGGGTAGAGGATCCTATATCAGAAACGCTTCTACGAGGTGATAGAAAGCTCGAATCTGGATGCACGATTCTAGTGGATGTGGACAAACCAAAATCACCGACTGGGAGTCTCGTCCTAGTCTTAAATCCGAAAGATGTTGAGTATCTCCGTGATCCTGTTAACGCAATAAAAGCTAAAAAACAATCAACTGAACCTTCAACCCAGGCTCAAGACAACTCTTAAATCTTCATTAATTTTTCTTGGTTTTCCCTTTCGTACCGAAGTTTGAAGTCTAAAATTAAATATGATAAGACCATTCCTTCCTTTTTCTCTTTTCGCTGCTTTTTTACCTCTTGTTCCAGCACTAGCTATAGAGCTTGATGAAGCAACGCGTACAGTACGCGCTAATCCACAAGGTAGCCAAACAACATTAACACCTGAACAAGTTAAACGCGGTAAAAGACTTTTCAATGCTTCATGTGGCCAATGTCACGTTGGTGGTTTAACAAAGACAAACCCAAACGTTGGGTTAGACTTAGAGTCGTTAAGTTTAGCAACACCACCTCGCGATAACGTTGAAGCTTTGGTAAACTATATGAAGAACCCAACGACTTATGATGGTTTAGAGTCAATCGCAGAAATTCATCCAAGTATTAAAAGTGCAGACATTTTCCCTAAAATGCGTTCTTTAAGTGAGGATGATTTAGAAACTATTGCAGGTCACATTCTTTTACAACCAAAAATCTCTTCGGAGAAATGGGGTGGAGGAAAAATTTACTATTAATATTTAATTGAGAGAAGGGCAATTTCAACCTTCAGGAGAAATCATGAACTCAGACAATCTAAAACGCATTTTAGTGAGTGTTGCTGTTTCTTGCCTTGCGCCTAGTATTGCACTAGCAGCTGATATCGAAAACGGTGAAAGAATTTTTAGCGCAAACTGTTCTGCTTGCCATGCTGGCGGAAACAATGTTATTATTCCTGAAAAAACCTTAAAAAAGGATGTTCTTGAAGCAAATGGTATGAATAGTGTGAATGCCATTACTTATCAAGTAACCAATGGTAAAAACGCTATGCCTGCTTTTGGTGGACGTTTAGATGATAGCGATATTGAGGACGTAGCTAATTACGTATTATCTCAATCAGAAAAAGGTTGGGACTAATTTTATCGTTATAACCTAAATTAGATTTATTATGGATTGGAAAACTCCCTCCCGATCAACGGGCGCCGGATGGAGTGTTTTCGATCCTGAAGGCAAGCAAGCTCCTTCATTCTTATCCACATTCATTATTATTTACTTCTCATGACGCAAACCCCATTACAATCTCCCCTTGTCGACTTTAATGTAGTTGACACAACCTTTGAGAAGTGGGCAAAACCAGGACAATTTTCGCGTACTCTTTCGAAAGGTCCAAAAACAACCACTTGGATATGGAATCTCCATGCTGATGCTCACGATTTTGATACCCAAACAAGCTCATTACAAGATGTTTCACGAAAAATATTTGGAGCTCATTTTGGTCAACTTGCCGTAATTTTCTTATGGTTAAGTGGTATGCATTTTCACGGAGCCTACTTTTCAAACTACCTTGGTTGGTTAAGTAATCCAACAGCTGTAAAACCAAGTGCTCAAATTGTTTGGCCTATTGTTGGTCAAGAAATTCTAAATGCTGATGTTGGTGCAAACTTCCAAGGTGTACAAATTACATCTGGATTCTTCCAACTTTGGCGAGCAGAAGGGATTACAAGTGAAGTTGAACTTTATGCAACAGCAATAGGTGGTCTAGTAGCTTCTCTGTTAATGCTACTTGGTGGATGGTTCCATTATCACAAAGCTGCACCAAAATTAGAATGGTTCCAAAACGCTGAATCAATGTTAAATCACCATTTATCAGGTTTACTTGGTTTAGGTTCATTGGCTTGGGCCGGTCACCAAATTCACGTAGCTTTACCTATTAACAAGTTGTTAGATTTAGGTGTAAGTCCAGAGGAAATTCCACTTCCCTATGAATTTATTACGAACCGTGAACTTATAGCTCAAATCTACCCTAGTTTTGCAAAAGGTTTACTTCCATTCTTCACTTTCCAATGGGGTGAATATTCGGACTTCTTAACTTTCAAAGGTGGATTAAATCCTGTGACTGGTGGATTATGGTTAACAGATTCAGCCCATCACCACCTAGCAATTGCAGTTCTGTTTATAGTTGCTGGTCATATGTACCAAACAAATTGGTCATTAGGTCATAAACTAAAAACAATTCTTGAAGCACACAAGGGACCATTTACTGGTGAAGGTCACAAAGGCCTTTATGAGATTTTAACAACTTCGTGGCATGCCCAATTAGCAATTAATCTTGCACTATTTGGATCATTAAGCATTATTGTAGCTCACCACATGTATTCAATGCCACCTTATCCTTACTTAGCAATTGATTATGCAACTCAATTGTCATTATTCACACACCACGTGTGGATTGGAGGATTCTGTGTTTGCGGTGCTGCTGCACACGCTGCAATTTTCTTTGTGCGTGATTATAACCCATCAAATAATTACAACAATTTAATCGAGAGAACACTTCGTCACCGTGACGCTATTATTTCTCACTTAAATTGGGTTTGTATTTTCTTAGGTTGCCACTCATTCGGGTTATATGTTCATAACGATACAATGCGAGCGTTAGGTAGAACGCAGGATATGTTCTCTGATCGTGCCATTGTATTAAAACCTATTTTCGCCGATTTTATCCAACACATCCAAACTGTAGTACCTTCAATTACTGCACCAAATGCATTAACAACTGCTAGTTATGCTTTTGGAGGTGACACAATTACTATTGGTTCAAAAATCGCTCTTGCGCCAATTCCTTTAGGAACAGCTGATTTCATGGTTCATCACATCCATGCTTTCACAATCCATGTAACTGTTCTAATTTTATTAAAAGGTGTACTTTTTGCTAGAAACTCGAGATTAATACCTGATAAGGCAACATTAGGATTCAGATTCCCTTGTGACGGACCAGGCCGAGGCGGTACTTGTCAAGTTTCAAGTTGGGACCATGTTTTCCTTGGTTTATTCTGGATGTATAACTCACTTTCAGTAGTTCTTTTCCATTTCAGTTGGAAAATGCAATCTGATGTTTGGGGAACTGTATCACCAACAGGAGCCGTGTCTCATATAACTGGTGGAAATTTTGCTCAAAGCGCTATTACAATTAATGGATGGTTACGTGATTTCTTATGGTCTCAAGCTGCACAAGTAGTTCAATCTTACGGATCTCCACTATCAGCATACGGGCTTATATTCCTTGGTGCACACTTTATCTGGGCATTTAGTTTAATGTTCTTATTTAGTGGTCGTGGTTATTGGCAAGAATTAATTGAATCAATTGTTTGGGCACATAATAAAGTAAAAGTTGCTCCAGCAATTCAACCTCGTGCCCTTAGTATTACACAAGGTCGTGCAGTTGGATTAGCTCATTACCTTTTAGGTGGTATTGGAACAACTTGGTCATTCTTCTTAGCACGTATTATTTCAGTAGGCTAAGCATACATTAATAGAAAATATGGTTTATAAATTTCCTAAATTTAGTCAAGCTCTAGCAGAAGATCCTTCAACACGGAGAATCTGGTATGGGATTGCAACAGCTCATGATTTTGAAAGCCATGATGCGATGACAGAATCAAAACTTTATCAACGTATTTTTGCATCGCATTTTGGTCACATAGCAATTATTTTCCTATGGACTGCCGGTAATTTATTTCACGTTGCATGGCAAGGAAACTTTGAAACATGGATATTAAATCCACTTAAGGTTAAACCTATTGCACATGCTATCTGGGATCCTCACTTTGGTGAAGTTGCATATAAAGCCTTTTTAAAAACAAATGCTCCAGCTAATATTGCTTTATCTGGTGTATATGAGTGGTGGTATACAATAGGCCTTCGATCAAATAATGAACTTTACGCTAGTTCTCTTTTTTTAATCGTACTAGCTGGAGTTTTCTTATTCGCTGGATGGTTACATTTACAACCGTCTTTTAAACCAAGTCTTTATTGGTTTAAGGCTAATGAATATAGATTAAACCATCACTTGTCTGGATTGTTTGGTGTTAGTTCATTAGCTTGGACAGGGCACTTAGTTCATGTTGCTATTCCAGAAGCGCGTGGGGTTCATGTTGGTTGGGACAACTTCTTAACAACACCTCCTCATCCAGCTGGTTTAGCTCCATTCTTCAGTGGAGATTGGAAAGTTTATGCGCAAAATCCAGATTCTGGAGCACATATCTTTGGCTCAGGAGAAGGTGCAGGAACTGCTATTCTAACATTCCTTGGTGGATTCCACCCTCAAACAAAATCACTTTGGTTAACAGATATAGCTCATCACCACTTAGCTATTGCAGTCTTATTTATTGTGGCAGGACACATGTACCGAACTAATTGGTTAATGGGTCATAGCATGAAAGCTATTCTAGAAGCACATCGTCCACCGACAGGAAGATTGGGAGCTGGTCATGTTGGTTTATACGAAACAATTACTAACTCTCTTCATTTCCAATTAGGTTTAGCACTTGCTTCTCTTGGTGTTGCAACATCTTTAACTGCTCAACACCTTTATGCTTTACCTCCTTATGCATTTTTAGCTAAAAACTTTGCAACTCAAGCAGCTCTTTATACTCACCATCAATACATCGCAGGATTCTTAATGGTTGGGGCATTTGCTCATGGTGCAATTTTCTTCGTACGTGATTACGATCCGGCAATCAACACAAGAAATGGAGAAAAGAACGTTTTAGCTAGAATGTTAGAACATAAGGAAGCTATTATCTCTCACTTAAGTTGGGTTAGTTTATTCTTAGGCTTCCATACATTAGGACTTTACATTCATAACGATGTAGTTGTAGCTTTTGGACAACCTGAGAAACAGATATTAGTTGAGCCTCTTTTTGCAGAATGGATTCAAGCTGCTTCTGGGAAAACGCTTTACAACTTTGATCTACTACTATCTTCTCAAACTAGTAGTGCTACTATTGCTGGTAGTCAACTATGGCTACCTGGTTGGTTAAATTCGATTAATGATGAATCAAATTCGTTATTTTTAACAATTGGACCAGGTGATTTCTTAGTTCATCACGCAATTGCATTAGGTTTACATGTAACAACTTTGATTTTAGTGAAAGGTGCTTTAGACGCACGTGGATCTAAATTAATGCCAGATAAAAAAGATTTTGGTTACAGTTTCCCTTGTGATGGTCCAGGTCGTGGTGGTACTTGTGATATTTCAGCATGGGACGCTTTCTATTTAGCAATGTTCTGGATGTTAAACACAATTGGCTGGGTAACATTCTACTGGCATTGGAAACATTTAACTCTATGGCAAGGAAATCAATCTCAATTTAATGAATCATCTAGTTACTTAATGGGTTGGTTCCGTGATTACTTATGGTTAAATTCATCACCATTAATCAATGGTTATAACCCACTAGGTATGAACTCATTATCAGTTTGGGCTTGGATGTTCCTATTCGGACATTTAGTTTGGGCTACTGGATTCATGTTCTTAATTTCTTGGCGTGGTTACTGGCAAGAGCTTATCGAAACATTAGTTTGGGCTCATGAACGTACACCGTTAGCCAATTTAATTCGTTGGAAGGACAAACCAGTTGCACTATCAATTGTTCAAGCACGATTAGTTGGGTTAGCTCATTTCTCGGTTGGCTACATATTAACATATGCTGCCTTCGTGATAGCCTCAACTTTAGGAAAATTGGGTTAATATAATATAGATTGTGTTGGTTTGATGAATTTCTCATCAAACTAACACAAAATAGTATTTAATAATTTGTTCAAGAGGACATCCATTATGGCAAAACAAGGTATTATAAAAAGACAATTAAAACGCGAACTTTTAAGCGAAAAATATGCTGAGCTTCGGAAATCATTAAAGAAAGAATTAAAGACAGCTGATTCATTTGCAAAAAAACTAGTTATTCATACTAAGCTGCAGAAGTTACCAAGAGATAGTGCTCGCGTTCGACTAAAAAATAGATGCTGGAAGACTGGACGTGGCCGATCTGTATTTCGCGATTTTGGTTTATGTCGACATATGGTACGAGCTATGGCAAATGAAGGACTTTTACCAGGTGTTATAAAATCAAGCTGGTAAGTAGTCCTTCATTTAATTTTTAATTACTACAGGTTAAGAAACTTGTTGTAAATTTTAGATCTTTACTCCTAAACCTGTCCTCGGCGATACTGGAAGTATGCAGAGACAAATAGACCTATCATTGAAACTGTTACTAATCCTAATACAATACCAAACAAAAGTGGTTCAATCATAATTTTTAAGAAATTTAGTAAATAAAAGATACTTATCTAAATCCTACAGCAGCTTGCCAAACAAAAGCTAGAAGTAAGAAAAGTACAGGGATAACTGGAAGAATATCAACAATTGGACTGAAAATTGCAAAAGCTTCTGGTAATTTAGCTAATAAAACTTCTGTCATGGAAAAAAGTATGGTTGTAAAACTGAAATTTTAAAACAAAACTGTTTACACAAAATTTAATTTAAATTGAATTATTTAAATTAAAAGAAAGATAAGTAAACACTTTATACGGATATTCTGCTTCCTTAATCATAATTTAGTGTATGATTAGCAATGGCGCACGGATTATTATACAATACTTTCGGTTACACAGGAGAAATACGTATGGTTACGTTAGTTCAATCTCTTACACTACTTTTTGTTGTGTTTTCTCTTTTCCTTATCATCCTTATTCCTATAACATTTGCAACAAGTGATCAAGGCGGAACTTCCAATGGAACAATTGTTGGTTTAGGAGCTCTTTGGGCAAGTCTACTATTTGCTACAGGGATAGCTAGTTCATTTGTTTAAAGCTGGTGAAGGGACTTGAACCCCCAACCTACTGATTACAAGTCAGTTGCTCTACCAATTGAGCTACACCAGCAAAGTATTAATAAGACTTTCGAATTTTATAATAATCTTAAATCTCTAAAGATTTAAGATATTGCGGATGGAGAGACTCGAACTCTCATGGGGTGAACCACTGGATTCTAAGTCCAGCGCGGCTACCAGTTTCGCCACATCCGCATTTTTAAGTTTGTAAAAGATCAAACTCGAACCTTTTGGTTTTTTATACCTCTTTGCTCAAAAGAAATCTTACTTTTTAATAATAAAAAAAATTCCCTAAAAATGAATGTATATCTTTACAACAAATCGAAAAAGTTGTATACTTCGTCAAAATATCTGTAAATCTATTAAAAATTATGGCAGTACCTAAGAAACGAAAATCACGATCAAAAACTAAATCACGTAAGGCTAATTGGTTTCATAAAGCATCCGTAGCAGCTAAAAAAGCGTGGTCTTTAGCTCAATCAATTGCCACCAATAACTCAAATAGTTACGTTGTCGAAAACCTCTCTAAGACGGAATAATAATCTATTTTAAATATTCGGGATGACAGGATTTGAACCTGTGGCATTCTGCTCCCAAAGCAGACGCGCTACCAAACTGCGCTACATCCCGTTGTTTTACGATAGGTATTATATATAATGTATTTCAAAAAAGGGAAAACATAAAATTCCCTTTTTAAAATTTTTGAAGCTTTTTATTATTCTTCCCAAGTTCTAATAAAGTGAAGATAATCAACTATTTCTATAACATAGTTGAAAGGGACACGTTCATTTACCCGTATACCCGTAACTTTTTCTAAAGCAATAGCAATCTCAACTAAGTCCAGTGAGTCTCCTCCAAGATCAGCAGCGATCTTTGATCCTGCTGTAAATTGTGATCTTGAGACCGACAATTTTTCTGTTAATATTTGCTTAGTTAATAATCGAGCGTCTCTCCAGCTAGAGTTTAAAATTTCAACATCGGCCAGTACTGTCGGAAATCTGTTCTCTGCCATAATTCTCTTTATCCTTAAATCTCGATAAAATAATCGTTCTATTAAAGTTTTTTAATCTTATAGTTATATTAAAGAAAGATCAACATTCAACTTCTTTGAATTTCTATAACCCCAACCGATAATATTTTATAAATTTATTGTTTATTTGTCTAGGGTTGTAAACTTTTAAGGACTTTTGTGACTAAATTAAAATTAGAAATTTGATCACTACTAAAATCAATAAACGGAAAATCAGGGTATGTAGCTTAACGGATAAAGTACTGGTCTCCGACACCAGAGAGTGAGGGTTCAATTCCCTCCATACCTTGTGGGGCTGTTTACTTATTGGTGTCGACGATTGCAAATCCATTGTTGTTTAGATTTTCAAATAATTATCTGTAATTCAATAATTTTTAAAATAAATCAAGCTGTATTTGCATAAATTTCAGAAATAAAAAATTTAATTTTATTTGAATCATTCAAATAATAAATAGATTATGTTACAATTGTTGTAATAAGTAATACTTTGTGAATAAAAATTTCGCATTTCAATTCACAAAGTTTTAAAGTTAAAATACCTTTCTTAAAAAGTACACTCGTCGAAAAAAGAAATCTAAATTATTACTGCAGTCGGATGTAGGTTCAAGTCCTACCAGCTCCATTTCTTTTATTTGCATCTGTGGCCGAGTGGTTGAAGGCATCGGACTCATAATCCGTCTTCTGTATAGAACGTCGCTGGTTCGAACCCAGCCGGATGCATTGTTTCTTCTTACCAACAATTTTTTTCTACGATTTTATGGTTAAATCATTCATTAAAGCGTTATTAATTTTTTGTTTACCGATAGCCATGACACCAACAATTGCAAAGGCGGATGTCGCTGGTTTAACGGATTGTGCTCAATCAGAGGTTTTTCAAAAACGTTTAGCTAAGACTGTAAAAAAATTAGAAGGACGTTTAAAAAAATATGATGAAGCCTCTCCGCCTCGTTTAGCAATTCAGCAACAAATAGAGCAAACAAAAAAACGTTTTGAGAGATATGGTTCATCAAATATCTTATGTGGTAATGATGGTTTACCTCATTTAATCACTGATGGACGTTGGAGCCATGCTGCAGAATTTATTCTTCCAAGTATTCTGTTTCTTTATATAACAGGTTGGATTGGATGGGTTGGAAGAAAATACTTACAACTTGTTAGTAAAACTTCAAATCCAACTGAAAAAGAAATCATTATTGATGTACCTCTTGCAGCTTCGGTTATGAGTACAGGTTTTGCCTGGCCAGTAACAGCGTGGAATGAATTCGCAAAAGGTGAACTACTAGCTTCAGATGATTCAATTACCGTTTCACCTAGATAATCGTTCTTTCTTTTTTAACAATATAACTACTTTTTACGAGGAACTTTTAATATTATGACACCTTCACTTTCTTCATTACTTAATAGTCTGGTTCTAGGCACTTTACTTGTTATTGTACCGATTGGTATTGCTGTTATTTTAGTTAGTAAAGCAGATCAAGTTAAACGTGTTAAAGTTTAAATTGATTAAGTTCTAGTCTTATGATTAATATAATTTTTGAACCAAATATTCTATTAGCGTTTTTCGTCTCTTTTGGTATGCTTTTTCTTTATTTTCTAAGAATAGTGAGACCTGAAATTGCTCGTGATCAAGATATTTTTTTTGCTACATTAGGGCTACTTTATAGTTCAATATTGGTGATACATGGTTGGCGCTTAGACCCAATTTTATTATTTAGCCAAGTTTTACTGGCCTCAATTTTACTTCCAACTTGCTGGGAAAATATTCGTCTACGATTAATTTCTTATCTCTTCTTTAATTCTCGTCTACCAAACCAGTCTGAGTAAAAAATTTAACATATGCCTTGTGAAAAATCTGCAAACCAAACAAATTAACAATTAACGTTAAAAAATCTAGTATGAAATTAGCTTATTGGATGTATGCAGGTCCTGCACATATTGGAACACTTCGTATTGCTACTTCTTTTCGTGATACCCATGCAATTATGCATGCACCTTTAGGTGATGATTACTTTAATGTAATGCAATCGATGCTTGAACGGAAACGTGACTTTACACCAGTTACTGCAAGCGTAGTTGATCGCCACGTTCTAGCACGTGGATCGCAGGAAAAAGTAATTCATAATATTCAGCGCAAAGATAAAGAAGAAAGTCCTTCATTAATTATTCTTACCCCAACATGTACTTCAAGTATCTTACAAGAAGATTTACAAAATTTTGTAAATCGTGCATCACAAGATTGCAATGCAGATGTGATACTCGCTGATGTAAATCATTATCGAGTTAACGAGATGCAAGCTGCCGACAAAACATTAGAGCAAATAATACGTTTTTATGTTCAAAAGGGAAAAAAAGAAAAGTCTTTAGTAACCCAAAAAACATCAGAACCTTCAGTGAATATTTTAGGCCCCTGTAATTTATCTTTCCATCATCAGCATGATTTAGCAGAACTTCGTCGTTTACTTCAAGATCTACATATCTCAGTTAATGAGATCATTCCAGAAGGTGCTAGTGTTCATAATATAAAAAATCTTCCTAAAGCTTGGTTCAATATAGTACCTTACAGAGAAATAGGTCAATCCGCTGCAGAATTCTTGCAACAAGAATTTAATATGCCTTATACCAACATCTCGCCCATAGGGGTAGTAGAGACTAGTCGATTTATCAGGCAATTAGAACAAATTATTAACAATCAAGGTTTTTCAGTAGACTTTACAAAGTATATTGAAATTCAAACTCGTTTTGTATCGCAATCAGCTTGGTTTTCGCGATCTATTGATTGTCAAAATCTTGCCGGAAAAACTGCGGTTGTTTTCGGTGATGCTACGCATGCAGCAGCTATAACAAAAATATTAGCTAAAGAAATGGGTGTAGAGGTTTTACTATCTGGGACGTATTGTAAAGGTGAAGAAAACTGGTTCAAACAGGAAGTTGAGCAATATTCAAAACAACTTTTATTCACAGACGACCACCATTTAGTTGGAGATTTAATTGCTAAACTTGAGCCATCAGCTATATTTGGAACCCAAATGGAACGTCATATTGGTAAACGTTTAAATATACCTTGTGGTGTTATATCAGCTCCGGTTCATATACAAAATTTTCCTTTAAGTTATAGGCCATTTATGGGCTATGAAGGTAGTAATCAAATTGCTGATTTAATTTATAACTCATTTACATTAGGTATGGAAGACCATCTATTAGAACTCTTTGGTGGACACGATACAAAAGAAATTTTAACCTCAAGTTTGTCTACAGAAGACTCTATAGAATGGGATATACTTGCTGAGCAAGAATTGAAGCAAATACCTGGTTTCGTTAGAGGAAAAGTAAAACGTAATGTTGATAAGTTTGCTAAAACAAAAGGAATCAAAACTGTTACAATTGATATAATGTATGCTGCAAAAGAACAGGGTACTATTTAAAAAACTTTTCTAAATAAAATATTTAGAATTATTTATGTCAATTCCCTACAACAAACAATTAAGATTTAAAAAATCATTTAAACGAAAAGCTTTGCTTTCGAACGATTTAAAAAAAGCTTTATTAATTGCTTTTAATGAAGCAAAAAGAAATAAAATCTACGTTACTCCAGAGTTACTTCTTTATGGTTTAATTTCGCAACAAAATAGCATTGCTGCAAAACTTCTTTCAACAACTATTTCTGAATTTCGAAATAATAAAAATTTAACTTCTGTTTTAATAAGCCAAAGGATACGTGAACTTAATTCTAAAAATTTCGAAGAAAAAAATATTTTGTATACTAATAAAACAAATAATTTTTCTTCAAAGCTTTGGGATGAAAATGCTTCAACACCTTGGTTAAGCCCAGAAGTAAAAGAGATTTTAAAAAAGTCTTTTCAATCAACATTGCAATCAAAAAGAAAAATTGTGGTAGTTAATACCAAACTTATTCTTTTTGAATTATTAAGCAAAGAGTTAATACGTGAATTATTAGTAAAAGTAATTAATTAATTTAAAATTACTGCTCTCTTATTTATAATTTAATAAGAGAGTATCCTTAGTAGCTCAGTGGTAGAGCAATCGGCTGTTAACCGATTGGTCGCTGGTTCAAGTCCAGCCTGAGGAGATAAATACTTATATTCTCTATAAAATACGACAGCTCTATTGTCATTGTAGATCAAATTCTATAAAATTTATTAATGAATAAAAAAAACAATTAATTAGATCTTCGATCTAAGTATGTTTTTAAGAGACTATTGCTTATCTCATCTGCCCATTATAAGTTTTTTAATCTAATCTAATTTATGACACAAACAGTTACAACTCCAAAAATTTCAACCAAGGTACCTGCAAAGGAGACCCTTCTAACACCTCGTTTCTACACAACAGATTTCGATGAAATGGCTACAATCGATATATCAACAAACATTGATGAAGTAGAGGCTTGTTTAGAAGAATTTCGTAAAGATTACAATGAGCGTCATTTTATACGTGATAATGAGTTTGCTCAATCTTGGTCAAAATTAGATTCAAAAACACGTTCATTATTCATTGAATTTTTAGAACGCTCTTGTACTGCAGAATTTTCAGGTTTTCTTCTATATAAAGAACTATCACGAAGCTTAAAAGGTAGAAATGACTTATTAGCTCAAGGTTTCGCCTTAATGGGTCGAGACGAAGCACGTCATGCTGGCTTTTTAAACAAAGCTATGAGTGACTTTAATCTTATTCTAGATTTAGGGTTCTTAACGAAGAGTAGAACATACACTTATTTTGCGCCAAAATTCATTCTTTACGCAACATATTTATCAGAAAAAATTGGTTATTGGAGATATATTACTATATACCGCCACTTAGAAAATTCTCCTTCTTCAAGAATTTATCCTCTTTTCCGATTTTTCGAAAGTTGGTGCCAAGATGAAAATCGACATGGTGACTTTTTTGCTGCTGTTTTAAAATCTCAACCTAATCTATTACAAGGTTGGCAGAGTAGACTTTGGTGTAGATTCTTCTTGTTATCAGTATTTGCTACTATGTACTTAAATGATTGGCAACGCGGTGATTTTTATAGAGCTATCGGATTAGATCCAAAAAAATTCGATAAATATGTAATTAAGAAGACAAATGAAAACTCAGGAAAATTATTCCCTGTTATCTTAGACGTAGAAAATCCTAAGTTCTTCGAAGGCCTTGATAAGTGTGCGGATTACAATTTAGAATTAGCACAATTATCAAAATCTAACATTGGATCTTTTGAGTACACAATCAAAAAATTCTATTATACATCTTTAATTACAATAAATCTATTAGAGCTCTTCTTATTACCAGTTATTGATACTGAGAAGACTTGGGCAACTGCCTATTAAAAAATTTTTACTATGCACTTTGTAAAAAATGTGCATGGTAAAAAAGGGAAAAAATGAAAAGACTTAATATTTTTTATTACAAAATTATTTTTAATACCTACAATGACAATTTCAGCATTTTTAATGAACAATATTGCTCCCATTCTTTAAAATTATTTTAGAAATTGTTTAGATTTTAATTGATTGATCATCCATAAAAATAATCAATCAATTAAAATACATACCGTATTTAAGATTTTAATCTATCAATTCTCCAAAATGCTCATCGAATATCTGGTCAACTTTTGACCCTGAATCAATAACTTCTAAAGGATCTTTACGTAATCTATGTCTTAGACATAGTTGACTTATACGCTTAAAATGCTCAACTGTAACACGTTTTTGACCTTGAAACGCAGCTAATGCTCTAGCTGCACGACATAAAACGATGTCTGCTCGCAGTCCATCAACATTTAAAGTTTGGCACATTTGTGAAGCTGCATCACGTAACTTATTAGGTAAAATGACAAATTGTAGTAAATATCGACTGCGGATAATTTTTTCTTTAAGATAAGATTCAGCTTGTGAGTATGCATGACTCCAGCATTCTGCGCGCTTATCATAATCTGTACGTGCTTCAATAATTTGTAAACGTTTTGCAGGATCTTGAACTGTTGTGATTTCTGTATATAAACCAAATCGATCTAATAATTGAGGTCGAATTTCTCCCTCTTCTGGGTTCCCTGATCCAATTAGAATGAATTTTGATGGGTGTTTCACAGAAACACCTTCACGTTCTACAATAGTTGAGCCCGATGCAGCTGCATCTAATAGAATATCTACAAGATGATCATCTAATAAATTTACCTCATCCACATAAAGTAATCCTCTATGTGTATTAGCAAGTAAACCAGGTTCAAATCCTCTTTTCCCTGATGTTACAGCACGTTCAAGATTAATCGTTCCACAAATACGATCTTCTGTAGCACCAAGTGGTAGATCAATTAGTGGTGTTTTCTTAACTTCTAAGTTTTTAAAACCATTTATTTTCCAACGTGCAATCCGCATCATTGCATAATTGGTTTGCGAATTGTCTGAAGATCCAGAAGAGCTCTGTAGGTTACCTAATTCACTGATTACTCCTAAATTTAGTTGTCTACTACAAAATTGAGGTGATCTATTAAACGGATCACCTTGCGCTCTAATAATTGGTGGTAAAATTGCCTTAAGAGCACGGATTGTTGTAGATTTACCGGTCCCACGATCACCAATAATTAACATTCCACGGATTTCAGGATCAATTAAATTAAGAATAAGACCAAGCTTTAAATCATCTTGATATTGAATGGCAGTAAAAGGAAAAGAAAAAGATGGTGATTGCTTTGTATATTTAGTTTTCGTTATAGATTTATCTGAATTTAAGTACGGCATAAAATTATATTTTTGAAAGTTAATTATTAACTTAATTAAAAGGTAGCAATAAAACACTAAAAAACCTTTTAAGAGAGTTAGTTATAACAACTCTCTTAAAAAGATGTAAAGATTAGGTTAACTATATAAAGCAATACCTAGGCGGTATGCTAGGAAACCGCAAAATACGCTTGTTAGAAGCGCAGTGGCTACTTGCACAAAAGTTAGCATAGAACACTCCTAAGTAGATAAAGAGAAAGTTTTAATCTATTTGATTAAATAGTTAATCAATAGGACGGAAAGTTAAAACAGGTTCAGTTTTTCTGTTGATACCTTTTTCGAATCCTGCCGCCGCTGCTCTTGCTCTCCCTGCATGCCACCAGTGTGCAACTAGGAAGAAGAATCCTAGGAAGAAATGAGCACAAGTTAACCAAGATCTTGGAGATACGTAGTTAACAGAGTTAATTTCAGTTGCCACACCACCTACTGAGTTTAATGATCCTAATGGAGCGTGAACCATGTATTCAGCAGCGCGTCTTTCTTGCCAAGGTTGAATGTCATTTCGAATCTTGTTAATATCAAGACCATTTGGACCACGTAATGGCTCTAGCCAAGGTGCACGTAAATCCCAGAAACGCATTGTTTCACCACCTAAGATAATTTCTCCACTTGGTGAACGCATTAAGTACTTACCTAAACCTGTTGGACCTTGGGCAGATGCCACATTAGCACCTAAACGTTGGTCACGTACAAGGAATGTAAATGCTTGAGATTGTGATGCTTCTGCAGCAGTTGGTCCATAGAATTCACTAGGATAAGCGGTGTTATTGAACCAAGAGAAACATGATGCAGATAAACCCATTACTGCTAATGCACCTACACTAAATGAAAGATAAGCTTCACCTGACCAGATAAATGTTCTTCGTACCCAAGCAAATGGTTTTGTTAAGATATGCCAAATCCCACCTACAATACAAAGTGCACCAAGCCAGATATGTCCACCTATTAAATCTTCCATGTTATTAATAGACACAATCCAACCATCACCACCAAATGGTGATCTTAGAAGGTAACTAAAAATAACTGCAGCGTTTAATGTTGGGTTTAAGATTCTACGAACATCACCCCCACCAGGAGCCCATGTATCGTAAACCCCAATATAAACTGCTTTGATTACAAGAAGGAAAGAACCTAAACCTAGAAGAATCAAATGAATTCCTAGGATTGTTGTCATTTTATTCTTGTCACGCCAGTCGTATCCAAAGAATGGGAATGATTCTTCAAGCGTATCTGGTCCTATAAGTGAGTGGTAGATTCCACCAAATCCTAAAACAGCTGATGAAATTAGGTGTAATACACCAACAACAAAATATGCTGAGGTATCTAGAATTTCACCACCAGGACCAACACCCCAACCTAATGTTGCAAGGTGAGGAATAAGAATTAAACCTTGTTCGTATAAAGGTTTTTCTGGAATGAAGTGAGAAACTTCATAAAGTGTCATTGCGCCAGCCCAGAATACCATTAAGCCGGCATGAGCTACGTGCGCACCAAGAAGTTTTCCTGATACATTAATTAATCTTGCGTTACCTGCCCACCAAGCAAAACCTGTAGATTCGATATCTCTTCCAACAACTTTATTAAAGGGCGTTTCCACGTGGTAAAACCTCCTCTGGGAATACAAAGTTTTCATGTGGTTGATCCTGAGCAGCCATCCAAGCGCGAATACCTTCGTCTAATAGATGGTTTTTCGTATAGAATGTTTCAAACTCAGGGTCTTCAGCTGCGCGAAGCTCTTGTGACACGAAGTCATATGCACGTAAGTTAAGTGCAAGACCAACGATACCGAAGGCACTAGCCCATAATCCAGTTACAGGCACAAATAGCATGAAGAAATGTAACCAACGTTTGTTTGAGAAAGCTACACCAAAGATTTGCGACCAGAAGCGGTTAGCAGTTACCATTGAGTAAGTTTCTTCAGATTGGGTTGGTGTGAAAGCACGGAATGTTGTTGATGCATCACCATCTTCAAATAATGTGTTTTCTACAGTTGCGCCATGGATTGCAGATAAAAGTGCTCCACCAAGAACCCCAGCAACACCCATCATATGGAATGGGTTTAAAGTCCAGTTATGGAAACCTTGAAGGAAAAGAAGGAATCTAAAAATAGCAGCAACACCAAAACTAGGTGCAAAGAACCAACTAGCTTGTCCTAAAGGGTACAGTAGGAATACAGATACAAAAATCGCGATAGGAGCAGAGAATGCAATTGCGTTATATGGTCGAATACCAACAAGTCGAGCAATTTCAAATTGTCGTAAACAGAAACCAATTAAAGCGAATGCACCATGAAGTGCGATAAATGTCCATAATCCACCGATTTGTAACCAACGAGTGAAATCACCTTGTGCTTCTGGACCCCATAATAGGATAAGAGAGTGTCCCATACTGTTAGCTGGAGTTGATACTGCAGCTGTAAGGAAGTTACAACCCTCTAAATAAGAACTTGCTAACCCATGTGTATACCATGAAGTTACAAATGTAGTTCCTGTAAACCATCCACCAAAAGCAAGATATGCTGTCGGAAATAAAAGAAGACCAGACCATCCGATGAATACGAAACGGTCACGTTTTAACCAGTCATCAACAAGGTCAAATATCCCTCTCTCTTCAAGAGCGGTTTGTTGTGTTTGGCCCAATGCTATTGTCATAATCCATTACGAGTAAAGGAAAGCACATCCTAGGATAAATAAATTATTATTAAACCATCCAACCAATATATTAAAATTATTATAACTAAAATCTACAATCTTTCAGAAAATGAAAAAGTGAATTTAGTTAATATTTAATATCTTATTTAAATTTAGCGTATCCAGTTTCCAGGCTGTTCAAGAAAACTATCACAATGTATTATATCTGGTTCTGATTTATAAGTCCTTGGACTAATATTCAACTGTATTCTTAGGAATGTAGGTAAATATCTAAAATCTTCTTCTTCAAGTTTACATTTGTTTATTTTATTCCATTTGTTCAGCCAAATATAGTTTGCTGGAAAATTTTCTAATGATTTATTGATCCAACAACTTAAGTAAAATTCACAGTTTATACATATACAAAATGTAAACATAAAAGCTTATTACAAGAATTTGTTATGAGTTTGATTCATTATATTGTTTTCATGGATTTATTAATCTCATTTAATTTTTTTAGTAATTTATTTACTAAACACTTTCTCGTTTTTTCTTTCATCAATTGCCCAGGGCCAGACTTGAACTGGCGACACATGGATCTTCAGTCCATTACTCTACCAACTGAGCTACCTGGGCTATAGCACTATATTACTTAATCATGTTAGCAAAATTTTTTATCTACTGAACTTCTTTTTAACGAATATTAGAATTTTACCTTAAAGTTAGGATATTATTTAGAGTAGGTAAAATTTAAGGCGGTATAGCCAAGTGGTAAGGCAGGGGATTGCAAATCCTTTATCCCCCGTTCAAATCGGGGTATCGCCTAAAAGATGGGTTTTAGTTCATTAAAGTAGTTTGAAATTTTGAATAGGAGAGAGAGGGATTCGAACCCTCGGTACAAAAAAATCTGTACAACAGATTAGCAATCTGCCGCTTTCGACCACTCAGCCATCCCTCCATCTGGCTTTGGCTGGACTTGAACCTGCGACCTTGGGCTTATGAGTCCCCTGCTCTAACCACTGAGCTACAAAGCCAATATCTACATCTAGAGAAAGAGTATACAAAAATAAAAAACTTAGGGTATGTTCAAATTAATTTTGGACTCAAAAAATTCAAAATTCTGAAAAATTAAAATAAATTTTTCTATTATCTAGACTAAGAGGCCGAATGCTATATTTAATGATGTACTTTGCAGAGTTGATTGTTTAAAAAGATATCAAATTGGATTATGTCGAAAGTTATTGGTATAGACCTAGGTACTACAAACTCTGTTGCAGCAGTCGTTGAAGCAGGTACACCCGTTGTCATAACAAATGCGGAGGGTCGTAAAACTACTCCTTCTATTGTTGCTTACGCTTTAAAAACAAAGGAACTTATTGTTGGAGAATTAGCAAAACGTCAATCAGTTTTAAACCCTGAGAATACTTTTTACTCTGTAAAAAGATTCATTGGGTCAAAAATGAACGAAGTAAGAAATGAAACCAACCAAGTTTCATATCGTTTTGCTCAAGATGAGAATGGTAACATCAAAATTAACTGTCCTTTGCTTAATAAAAGCTTTAGTCCAGAAGAAATTTCTGCTCAAGTGCTTCGTAAATTGACTGATGATACTAGTAAATTTATCAACCAGCCTGTAAGCAAAGCTGTTATTACTGTTCCTGCTTATTTCAACGATTCACAACGTCAAGCGACAAAAGATGCTGGTAAAATTGCTGGATTAGAAGTACTTCGTATTATAAATGAACCTACAGCCGCCGCTTTAGCATATGGGCTTGATAAAAAAAGTCAAGAAACAATTTTAATCTTTGACCTAGGAGGTGGTACCTTCGACGTTTCCATACTGGAGGTTGGAGACGGGGTTTTTGAAGTACTTGCAACGTCAGGAGATAGCCATCTTGGAGGTGACGATTTTGATAACGCAATTTTATCTTATATCCTAAAAGACTTTAAAGAAAAAGAAAATATTGATTTGACTTCTGACAAACAAGCGGTTCAGCGAGTTCTTGAAGCTTCAGAAAAAGCAAAAATTGAGTTATCACAACTATCTGAAACAACAATTAACCTACCATATATATCAGTAGGTGCTGACGGTCCAAAACACATAGATATTCAATTATCAAGAGCAAAATTTGAACAGTTGTGTAATCCATTAATTCAACGATGTGAAACTCCTGTTCGAAGAGCATTAAAAGACGCCAAATTAGAGGAGAGTCGTTTAAATGAAGTAATTCTTGTTGGTGGTTCAACAAGAATACCAGCCGTTCAAGAACTAGTAAAAAAAATAACAGGTAAGGTTCCGAACCTTTCTGTAAACCCAGATGAAGTTGTCGCTGTTGGTGCCGCAATTAATGGTGGTATTCTTGCAGGTGAGATTAAAGATGTTCTGCTACTAGATGTAACCCCTTTATCACTTGGTGTGGAGACTTTAGGTGGTGTCATGACAACAATGATACAAAGAAATACAAGTATCCCAGTAACAAAACAAGAAATTTTTTCAACAGCAGAGGATAATCAAAAGAGTGTAATTATAAATATCTTACAAGGTGAGCGTCTGCTGGCATCTGACAATAAAAGTTTGGGTCGCTTCGTTTTAAATAATATTGCTCCTGCAGTTAGAGGAGTACCTCAAATTGAAGTTTCATTCGATATTAATGCTGATGGTATTCTATCTGTAAGTGCTAAAGATAAGATGACTGGTGAGACACAAAAGATCACCATTGAAAATGCATCAACTTTAGATCAAGATGAAATAAATAAAATGGTTGAGGACGCCGCTAAAAATGCGGCTGCGGATAAAGAGCGCCGTCAACGTGTAGAATTAAAAAATAATGCGGAGCTTCTATGTTACAAACTTGAACAAGAAGTTCAAAAAGATGAGGAGAAATTCTCTTTAGGGCAAAAATTAGAGATTGAGAACTCTATCAAAGAAATTCGCGAGTTAATTGTAAAAGAGAATTTTGACACAAATGAATTATCAACTAAACTAAACAACTTGCAAAATTTGGTTCAAAACATAAATGCACCTAATTAATAAGTGAATATGTTTTAGTTGCTATATCCCTAATAAAAAAGTTAATCCTTATACAAATTTTAAGGATTAACTTTTTTAAAAAATCTTTTTAATTTAATAAATAATTAGTCAAAACAAGGAACTTAAAAATAAACTCTAGTATAAAAATACTAGAGTTTATTTTTTCAATGGAGTTAGAATAATCCTAATGTTACCGCTTTATTGATTGGCATACATGCTCCGATCCCGAACCATATAGCAAACGCTGTTCCAAATAGGAATGTAAGCGACGCTAATGGGCGACGGAAAGGGTTTTGGAACGTATTAATATTTTCAATAAATGGAACAGTTAAAAGTCCTGCAGGAACTGCTGCCATACAAAGTACACCTAATAATTTGTTAGGCAGTACGCGTAACAAATTAAATGTTGGGAAGAAATACCATTCAGGTAGAATTTCTAGAGGAGTTGCAAATGGATCTGCTTTTTCACCTAACGCTGAAGGCTCAAGAGTAGCTAATCCAATTACAAGAGCAAACGTCCCTAGAATTACTACAGGGAAAATATAAAGTAAATCATTGGGCCAAGCAGGTTCACCATAATAGTTGTGGCCCATACCTTTCGCTAATTTAGCACGTAATACTGGGTTTGTTAAATCAGGTTTTTTAATAACAGACATAATATATTTTTTATTTTTTAAGAGAAAAATTTTATAATGGTCCAGAAATACCTTGCTTTCTAATCATTAAGAAATGAGTCAGCATTAAAACTGCTGCAAGAAGCGGTAAAACGAAAGTATGAAGACTATAGAAACGAGTCAACGTTGATTGACCTACACTAACACCTCCACGCAGAAGTTCTACTAAAGGGCTTCCAATAACTGGAATTGCTTCTGGAACTCCTGTAACAATTTTACATGCCCAGTAACCAACTTGGTCCCAAGGAAGTGAGTATCCTGTTACACCAAAAGATACTGTAATAACTGCAAGTAGTACACCTGTTACCCAAGTTAACTCACGTGGTCTTTTAAATCCACCTGTTAGATATACTCTGAAAACATGAAGGATCATCATTAATACCATCATGCTTGCAGACCAACGGTGTATTGATCTAATTAACCATCCAAAATTTGCTTCTGTCATAAGGTACTCAACTGAAGCAAAGGCATCTGTTACCGTAGGACGGTAGTAGAATGTCATTGCAAATCCTGTTGCCACTTGGATAAGGAAGCAGGTTAATGTAATTCCACCAAAACAGTAAAAAATATTTACATGTGGTGGTACATATTTACTTGTAATATCATCTGCGATCGCTTGAATTTCTAAGCGTTCTTCAAACCAGTCGTATACTTTTCCCATTGATTGCTTGTATTAAAGCAGCGTGCACAATTAAACCATAAAGATCACCAAGTACTATTAATTTAATAATTTACCGTCTTTTTATACTAATTTTGCTTTAAGCAAACTTTTTCCATTGGAACATCAAGTGATTAGTATTAGATGATTTTACTCCTTTAGAATTTAATGTTGCTGGATAAGTATAGTAATTAATATTTTCAGAGCTCGGTTTTGCTTTAGTAAGTTTATAAATTTTCATACCTTTTGCAAATAATGTACTTAAGATTAAATCTCTAGGAGTTATGTCTATTAAACTTTTGTATGTAAATACATCCGTGTTTCTCATTACTCTTGATGCTAAACGGAAACAAGCACGATTAACTATATTTTTCACACTTCTTGCGTTAGCAAATAAAGGAAGTTGTCTTCTTAAATCTAGATATCGAAGGAAGATTTCCTCAGCGTAGAATGTCATTCTGTACTGACGTTCTTGAAAAAGTTTTTTGGCAATCAAAAGTAACTCGCTTCGGTTGTAATCAGGGAAGTCTATATGATGAGCTACACGAGAAGATAAACCTGGATTTGATTTATAGAAAACTTTCATAGGTTCACTGTAACCAGCAAATATTAGGACTAAATCCGTCCTATTATTTTCCATAATTTGAAGTAACATTTCTATGGCTTCACTACCATAGTCTTTCTCATTATTTGGTTTATAAAGATAATAGGCTTCATCAATAAGTAAAACACCTCCCATAGCTTTATCTAAAACCTCCCTGGTTTTTGGAGCGGTTTGTCCAACAAATTGTGCAACAAGGTCATCTCGGCTTACTGCTACTAGATGTCCGCGAGTTAAATAACCTAAATTTTGTAATAACTCGGACATACGTGATGCTACAGTACTTTTACCAGTTCCTGGACTACCTGTAAACGACATGTGTAAACCTGGATAATATTTGCTTAGTCCAAAATCTTGACGAATTTTATCAATGAATAGAATTGCGGTAATTTCCGTAATTCTTTGTTTAACTGAATCAAGTCCAATTAATTCATCGTCTAACTTAGCTAAACTCTCCTTAATTTTGTATATTTTCTTTAATTCGCGAATATCAATCTTTTGATCAGTAACTTCAATCATATTTATGAGTTAAGAGTTATTTTAAACAAACGTCAATATATTAATAGAATTCCAATTTATAAGTTAGGTTTAGTGCCTTTAATACTAATTATAGTGTTATTGTCAAAATTATCTTAGTTAATTTTCCTATCAAAGACGTAAAATAAAAAATTATTTTAAATATATTGAAATATTAATTTTTTTCTGTATAATAAAAAGTAATTTTAGATCATTAGGGGGCGTGGTGGAATGGTAGACACAACGGACTTAAAACTTGAGCAGTAATTTGTAAGTTCTCAAATTCAGAAAAAAACCAGTTCAAAACTTGAATTCGTTAATTCTGAGCCAAATCTTAGTTTGCTACTAAGACTAAGAAGGTGCAGAGACTCAATGGGAACTACTACATGAGTAAAGATAGAGTCCAAATTTTAAAAATTATATATGTACTTTTTAAGATATTTTTAAAATTGAAAATCCGTTGACTCCCGAGTCGTGAGGGTTCAAGTCCCTCCGCCCCCATTTTCACAACAAATTATTAACACTAATTTAAACTTTTTGTTACAGGAAGTGTCATAAATTCATAAATTTTATTTGTCAGTTATTTAATTTTCTGTAAAAATTTCTAGTATTATTATATACTCGTCTATTGGTGCTTATTTATTTTATTTATTATCATAAATTTGTCATTGATCGCAAAACTAAAATTCTTTATAAAAGCGTTTAACTCATGAATAATATTTTAGAAAAAGAAAATACCTTAAAACACAATCAAATAGTTTTAGGTTTTGATTTAGAACGAGTTAAAAATGAGTACTCTTTACTGAAGCAAAAAAACTCCATGATCCGATGTGTTAGTTATCTTTATGAAAACCCTTTGGATAGACATATAGAAGATCTTAGAGGCTACGAAAATACATACTTCCATTTGGCTGGTATTGGAACAGATTGCGAAAAAGGCAAGAGGCTTATGATAGGTTATATTGAATTTGAAAAACGTGTAAGATTCCGACAACTAATGGATCGTTTCCCCTATATTCTTTGGCAACGCCGTTTTGGTACACAGTCTAAGATGATTAATATTATAAAAAATAATCCTTCTTATAATATCCAGATACAAATTGATATAGGAAAGCGTCGCAAAAGTTCTAGGCAAAAAACCTTAAATGTAAAAAAAGAAACTTCTTTGGCTCTTGAAAATATCCTAAATTTAGAAATATTGCCAGCATCAGACGTTAAATTTAATACTTATGAGCTAATTAGCGGTTTGACTATTTTATTAAATATTCTATTAGGTTCTATAGTAGCGCAAAAGGGAAATCAATAAAAACAATTTTTTATTTAGATTTTTTGATAAAGAGTTTTTAATCAGAATAGGCCTACATAAATTCTTTAAAAAGCTGTCAAATTTTAACTTTATACCTTCAGTTTTTCTTTGTTTAATATTTTTTGAACCAAACAACCTAATAATTTTAACTTATTCTCTCTTTTTCAATCAATTAAATTCTTATCAAATATATCGTTAAATATCGATTAATGCTAGTTCTTTTTAATTATGATATTTCTTAACCTAAACAAATATATAATTAGACTATATATATAATAGTATAACTCTTTTTAATAGAGCTAATACTTAATGAAAATTACTAAGGTTAAATCTATTTAGTTTAAACATCGTTTGATATACTAAAAAAATTAAACTTCTTAATGCCAAGCTTTTAATAAGTCCAATGAAAAGTTTAATAAGATACAACCCTTTTGTTTTACTAGAACTTCCTTCATTTTTTAATAAATTTATTTGATTTATGATTTGCCAATATAAATTGATTAGATGACAAATCTTATATGGCAATAAATTATAAAAGATTATAAAGTAACAGAAATTACCAAACTGAATAATCTTTTTCATGAAGTTACTAGACTTTAAATTTAAAATTTTTTTTGTTTTCCTATCACGATTAGTTAGCCTAAAAAATAAGTGTATTAACATTACTAAGCATGTAAAGAAAAGAAACAACGAATAAAATTTTAAATCAAAGTGAAGTTTTATAAAAGCAAATTTTAATAGAAATAACCCTTTGCATCCATCATATAAGTGATCACCACATCTTAATTTTTTTCCCTCCGTATCAATATACTAGCTAGGTCTAAAAAATGTTTGTCCCCAGGTTTTAACATCGGTTCTAAAAAGAGTACTAGTACTAAAAATCGCTTGCTTTTTTAAAGCAGCAACTCCATGCATCATACCACATCCTTGTTTAATTATTTGTGTACCAGGAAATGGCCAGGGCACAAACTCGAGATGACTCGAAGGCTTAATGGGGAATTTGGTTGCTTCCCATAATTTTGAGGAGGTTGGTACTATATTTGTCCCAAGAATTTCACCAATAGCATTATGAATTTTATCTTCCGCTAAAATATAACTTGCTAACTTCGATCCAAAATGAACCGCTGTCTCGTTTGTATAAATTTTTCCTTCCAAGAATGTATGATGAGGAATTAAACTAAGTAAATTTCTAAAAGGGGATTCATACATCAAGACAGTTTTTAATTTATGCTCATGTGGCGGATTATGCGAAGTTATTAGTTTCAATTCTTTTGAGCCTAACTTTAACACTGCACCATCTAATAAAATGTTACTATAAGTTTTATGTAAATAAAAAGCTAAAATAGACTTAAGTTGAATGGCAATTATACAAGTAAAAGCTTCACCATTTGTTGGTACTCTATTTAATTTCCCACATGGGAGCAATAAAGGAAATAATGGCTCATTAGGATAACTTAAATTAAAATCTATTAATTGAGGTGAATAATTGTTATTAATGTATTCTTTCATAAATATTGACTTTGCTTCATATTGTTTTTAAATTTTTTAGTAAATACAGACATTTTTTTTTCAATTTTTTAATTGAATTGTTAAATTTTACGTGGAAGCTGAATTTTTTAACTAACACTACTAAAATTATCCAGAAAAGAATTAGACCTAGATTTGGTTGTATTTTTTCAAAAAAATGAGGTTGAATAAAAGCTACAGTATGTCTAGTTTTTTTAGGAAAGGGATCACCAGGTAGCAAGTTAGGATAAATAAGCTTAAAATTAGGGATTATCCAGGTATCAATAATATTACTAGTTTGTAAATGGAAAGTATTGTTGTAGTCAAGAAGAGCTTGACGAGCGTATGCACAAGCTCCCCGAACAATAGAAACAATTTCTACTATCTTGTCTGAGCCAGATAAAGGATAAAACGATAGTGTTGGTAAATTATTAGAAGATGGAGTAATGTAAGGAATCCAGTATCTTGGTTTTAACCAAATTTCTTTCATGTTCATTCTTGCTATCATATCTATGTAACGCGTTTCGGATATTGGTGCAATTAAAATATCTTTAAAAGGGAAGTTGTTACTATCGCTTAGAAAAAAAGATTCCATGTTTATTTTGGGAACAAATGAGGTCCAGATTGTATCAAGCATCACCTTACTGCTACAGTAATGCGAAAGAGCTGACCCAAGTGCTCTCTGTTGGATGGTATATATAAGTGTTCGGCTTTCACAGGGCGTTGGTAAAATTGATAATTGTTCATAAGCCGGTAGTAGAATTACAAACTTGAATCTTAATGAAGGCTCTGCAAGGATTAATCTTATTAGTCTTTGTGATTTGTTGTAGTCTGTAAGTAGTTGTTCTATAGGATTCATTTTTCCTCCCTTTAATTGTTTAATGTGATGTTTAATGTGACAGAGTTTTCGCAAATTTCTACTGTTAATAAACGTTTTAATCTAATAGTTAAGTTTCACAGCTTTGTAAATATACAACCGATATTTACTATATTGTTTCTGTTTGATTGATAATAATTTTACTATAAAAAATTTAAAAAGCAAGTTCACATATGTCACAAACACAAAAATGACATTTAAGCATTAGCTTTATTTACAATAAATAACTAACTTAAAAGATATTATTTTTATATAAATGTGTATGTATTGTGCAATAGATCGCATTCTGCAAATTTACAAGTTAATCACTCTTCTTAACTAGTTACGATGACTTCTTGTCGTAAATATGTAGTTTATTTATTTTATTAACACTAAAAAAGTTATAAATTTGAATCTGCAATCTGAATGGATTAGATTGCAGATTCAAATTTGGTTAAAAACTATTAACCTTTATTCTGATAGATGAGTTTGTAGTAATAGTTACTTGTTTAATCTGAAGCGTTTTTTTATTCAAGTTTTCCTGTGATTTATAAACCAATTGGTTTAGAAATTCATTCATCAAATTTTGGCTGCTGCTAGCTTCTCTCAAACCTCTATTGATAAAATTATCACTTACTCTCATTATAGTTAAACCCGGTTTTTTATGAAGAAGAAACTCATTTCTTTTTCCATATCCAACAAATTCATCGTTGAGGAATCGTAGACGTTGGGTCTTAGTTGAAAGGAAAGGAATTACATATAAATTGTCTTCTTCTTGCTTTTGGATACCGTAATATTTATGGCTCATTTTTTTACGCGGAAAATTTTCTAAACAAAAAAACATTAAGTTTAGGTATTTATGTTAGTTAGGAGTATATTTAAAATTTGGCTAATTATTTATCTATCTTCAGTCTAATTAGGATTTACTTATAATTGACTATACCATACTCTCCCAAAATTTTTTACTATACTTAATGATAAATTTTATTGAATGAAGTCTAATTTTAGTCAAAAGCGCATTATTAGTTACAATAGTTGACGTTATTGTTATAAGTGCAAATATCGATCTTAATAATTAAAATTTACTATGTTAAAATGTACCTGAATACTATACATAGAAAGTATAGTAAACTAACCAGGTAAAAGTTTGTATGTGACTTGCGTCTTTAGTTCAGTTGGTAGAACATAGGTCTCCAAAACCTAGTGTCGAGGGTTCAAATCCTTCAAGGCGTGTTATAGAATACGATAAAAACTTACGAAAGTTCAAAAAATAGCTTAAAATAAGAAATTGTATTTAACTAATAAAAAGTTATAGAATTTTAGAAACAGTAGAC